TTAACAAGGGCAACTCTGACTTTAGTAGTAAAAGTGAAAAAAACGGAGGACTAAGGGAGGAGTATAAGTCTCATTCGGCTGATTTATCAAGACGACTTTATGAAGAAAGAATGCTTTTTTTATGCAACGAAATTACTGAGGAGCACGGAAATCGGATTTTGAGTCTCCTACTCTTTCTCAGCATAAAAAACGACACTAGGGATATTTTTCTTTTCATAGACTCCCCCGGCGGATTGGTACGACATGCGCTACAAATTTTTTATCTTATGGAAGATATTAGGGCTGATGTAAATACAATAGGCATTGGACGAGTCGCTTCGACAGCATCTTTAATTCTGGCCGGAGGAGCACCTCAAAAACGTATAGCGCTAGCTAACGCTATGATTTCGATTCGCCTACCTATTTGGTTTTATTCTGCTGATAAGCATCCGAGTCCGAGTTACTACGATAAGGAAAAGAAAAGAAGGCAGTTCGAACTGGATCAACTTATGTTGGACTGGCAAGAAGTTCGAGACCGTCGCGAAGACCTGATAGACAGTTATGTAAAAAGAACGGGCCAGTCTGTTGACGTTATACGCACGGCCGTGGGCGAAGGATCTTATATGTCAGCAGAACAAGCCAGAGATTTTGGCATTGTTGATCTTGTAACGATAAATCCGTCGAAAGCCCCGGAGGAAAATCTTAAAGAAATGGAGTATATGCAAAATAGGGAGTATATGGAAGATATAAACTATATGAAAGATACAGAAGAGATAGAAGATTCAAAAGCAAAAACCAGAATTTTTAGCATAACTGATTATATAAGGGATATAAAAAAAAATGAGGAAAGGAAGATAAACGAAGTAGAAAGGAAAGATTTATTTCCAAAAAGGGATATAAACAAAAATGATAAAAGGAAGATAAAGATAAACGAAGTAGAAAGGAAAGATTGGAATCCAAATCCAAATCCAGATTCGGATTCAAATCCAAATCCAAATCCAGATTCGGATTCAAATCCAGATCCAAATCCAGATCCAGATTCGGATCCAAATTAGGATTCAGATCCAGATTGGGATCCAGATTCGGATCCAGATTCGGATTCAGATTCGGATAGAGATTCAGATTTTCCGCTATTTGAGTACTGGAGCGAATAATTGATAATCATCAATCATCAGGTTAAGATCGATCTAAACCAACATATTTTATTATATATATGTATGATATGCCGACAATTAAACAACTTATTAGAAACACAAGACAGCCAATAAGAAATATCAAGAAAACCCCCGCACTTTGCGGATGTCCTCAGCGTCGGGGAACATGTACTAGGGTGTATGTGCGACTCGTTTAGATCATAAGTTCGAACAAACGAAAACAATTTTTCCAGTATCAATCACCAGTACCAATGAATAGGATAGATAGAGTGGAAAAAGCCATTTTTACTATCTAAAAATGAGGATCTATCATATACCTATATTTTTTTTGTATGAAATTTATGGTTTCCATTGGTGCAAATCCAATCACCTCAATTTGAGATGAGAAGCAATTCCCCATTGGTAGCAAATAGTTATCCATTAAGCGGAGGAAATAGTGCTATAAGAAGCAAAAAGGTTATGTTCCTATTCTTGAAAGAACGGACTAACAAGGTCAGCTACCTAGCCAACTTTCATAATTAAAATGAAATGCCGTCACTGTATGGATAGCCTTTTTTGTGAAAAGAACTATTACTGTATAATTGATTGGTAGAGCCAAAGAGAGTGAACTATACAAGTTCACAATAACATTTGATTAAATGAAAGAAGAGGCTCCGGTGTATAGAGAGGACCTCACCGTTTATGAAGTAACCATAGAAACGATGGAACCCACTATTTTTTTTCTTTTATTTATTTAACTAGAATTTCTTATTTCCAGGTATTTTACCTGGAAGGAATAAAAAATAGTGGTTGGGAAGGTCATAGTAGCAAAAGCCATTGGAATTTATATTTTATATATTGGAATAATCCGTTTTGTTATTAATCAACGGGGGGATAAAAGGATGACTGAAAGAAGAGAAATCAATTAGTTATTCATTCATTAAAGTTTAATTTGATTCAATGACCAGAGTTAGACGAGGATATACAGCTCGGAGACGTCGAACAAAAATGCGTTTTTTTGTATCAGCCCTTATAGGGACTCATTCAAGACTTACCCGAACCGCTACTCAACAGAAAAAGAGAGCTTTGGTTTCCTCTCATCGAGATAGGGGCAGGCAAAAGAGGGACTTTCGTCGTTTGTGGATCACTCGGATAAATGCAGCTGCTCGTGAGAACGGGGTATTCTATAGTTATAGCAGATTCATACACAATCTGTACAAGAACCAATTGCTTCTTAATCGTAAAATACTTGCGCAAATAATAGCTATATCAAATAAGAATTGTCTTTATATGATTTCCACAATAAGATTATCAAATAAAAGAGATTCTAAAGTCATATATAGGAATGATTGAAACAGAATTGAATTCCCCGGAGAATGGACTCCGGG